AGCATTTTTCACTTTAACGTCTCTACTTCAAAACCGAACATGAAACTTTGGTTTCATTCGGCTCCTTTATGGAAGATGGAAAAATTCCTAGATCTAAGATAACATGTGAATCAACTTGAAAAATATACCCATACCATCTATGTCAGCTTTTTGTTTCAATAGATTCAAAACGACTCGCTTTCTAGATGATCCCTCTAGAAGACGGCGATTATAACAATCTTTCTAGTTACTTCGTTCTCTATTTCTATTTGTTTGAAAGGATCCGAACAGGAAAAAGATTTTATTTCTACCGAGCTAAAATAATATGGCCATGTCTCTAGTAAACTAAAGACATCATATAATAGCTATTTTGCTTCAAGTTTTCTCTACGAATCAAAAAAGTTGAAGATTTAGTTACGATTAGAAATCGACTTTTAGATCGTCATCCATGGACCCCTTTCCCATACTCATTCAATTGGAAGTATTGATCCAATTTGAAAATTTTGTTTCGCAATTTCAGAATCCAATTTTTCCATTTTTAAGGGGCCTTTGGATAGAAATCGCGAGAATTTAGATTTTTCCCCGGCGTGGTATTGAGAGGTAAAGGATTAAATCCCCTTAAGAAAGAAAGTTTTTGGTCGGAATAGGAATGAAACCGAAATACCCCTTAACTATTAAGGAGATTAATCGAACGAATCACACTTTTACCACTAAACTATACCCGCTACAATCCCATTATTATAGACAACCGGGACTTTTGTCGAACAGGGGAATTGGGTGTAATCAAAAAAATCATGAAAATTGGAGTGATAACGTTTTGCGTCGGGGTTTTCACTTTTATCAGATTCTGAGAAGAGGGCAACTAAATACCAAGTTCTATCTTTTCTTTTGCTGGAAGCATGGTGCTAGATACGTCGCACCAAAATCACCAAAATCAGAACAGAAAAATAAGGTTTCATTGTATTTATTCCAGAAAGGCAGTCAAGTAACTAAAACAAGGAAGAAAAAATAATAGAAGCGGTCCTTTTATATTCTATCAAAAGTTAGAGCAAGTTCTCTAGTAAGTATGGAAAAAGTCCTTCTTAGTTTTCTTCTTGCTTTAATCTATACATTCTATTCTATTCTATACTCCATATCGTAATAGCCTACTAGAATTCGTTGAAATAGAAAAAGGCCCGGGTGGGTAGTGACCGGGCCAGGCCGTAGAAATAAAAAGGGCCTTTCAAAGAAAATAAAAGCAAGGAAGTCCTCTTTCCTTATCTTTATATTTCGTTTTTTTCTTTCTATTAGATCTTTTGAGTCTTGACTTTATCTAAAAGGTAAAAGGAATTGCTACTAAAAGTTTTACATATCTATAATAGATATATATCTATATATCTATATCTATATAATAATTCTATATAATAACGAGAAAGATATCTATATAATAACGAGAAAGATATAAAGATAAAGAAGGAGAAAGAACGACTTTTTTGAATCCTTACTTCAGGTGGAATGTAACCTATTAAGAATTATAATTCTCTTTTTCAATTGGGAGAGATGGCTGAGTGGATGAAAGCGTCGGATTGCTAATCCGTTGTACGAGTTATTCGTACCGAGGGTTCGAATCCCTCTCTTTCCGTTTTCCTCGATGAATTGATTTTTTCTGTTTTTTCAAATTTCAAAAATAATTTTTCCTAGTTAAACGGGTCGAATAGATAAAAAAATCCGAAGAAAATGAAAAAATCAAGCTAGAAAAAGGAACAAACCTTTTATTGAATTAGTCTTCACGTCCAGGATTACGGCTTGGGTCATTAGAGAGGAATCCAAAGATGAAGAGAGAAACAAAGAAGATTACTACTGTATAAACGAAAAGTTTGAGAGTAAGCATTACACAATCTCCAAGACCCTTTGGAAAAACGAGAAAAGAGAATAGATCATCTATTTTTATACCCCAGATTCTATTTTGACACCAAGAAATGAAGTGCTTTCTTGAAATAGAAACGAATTGGAAAAAAGTGAAATTCATTTCAAATAAGAGTCGTTTATTCGCCAAAATTGCTTTCCTACCCCTAATTAGATAACTAGATATTCTTAATAATTAGATATTGGGGGGGCCCTAACCCTAGACTAAAAAAAAATAATTCAAATTCAATATAATTAAGGCCTGTCACTTGAAAAGGGTCAGATATGGGGAAATGTGGCTAGCCGGATTTGATTTATCGTCGTGATCCACGAATTTCAAGGTTTGAATAGAAGGTTGATACTTTAAAGACTTAGTTGATCTTAGCAATGGGTATAATTTTTCTTGCAGAAATCATGAATTTTCTAGGATAGTATTAAGTAGCTTATCGAAAACTTACCGCGGCTTGCCACACAAAGGCTAAAAGAAAAAAGAACACAGGTATGACTGGCATAACATCTATGATTGGATTCAAAAAAGCATAGGCCTCGGGTAATTTGGCGAAGAAAAGACTACTTATATAAAGGGCAGAATTAAGACAGATACAGATCAAACTAAAGATATTAAGCATAACAGACATTTTTTCTTGTAGATAATTCTAATTTGATTGAGTTCTGGATATAACGAAAAATGAAGAAAGTAAGGTAGACAAAAAAATCCTTCTTTTTCGTTGAACCTGCCCAATCAAAACTCCTCTAATTCTCAAAGGAGAATAGAAGCAATCATATTTTTCTCTAATATTTTAATTGAGTTATATGTAATGATCAATAAATTCAGTCGAATTCTATATCTCGATGTGTCAAATTCCTAGCACGAACTTAGAATTTAGATTGATATATTCAAATCAAATATCAAAAATTTCTTATAGATATACCGCAAGACTTGACAAAAGGGGGATATTGGTCTATAATTCTAATGTGTCATAGAACACTAAATGGGATGTTGTCTAGGGTCAGGCAACGGGTTTTAAACCCGGCGGGAAAGGGAATTTCTTTTTTTCATGTCCCCGAAGGATACTCTTATCCATGGAATCGGACGTTGACAGTGGCCAAGGCAACGGGTTTTTCGTTCAGCCCGGAAGGTTCGATCCCTTCCGTACCGAGGATATCCGTCCATTCTATTGAAATATTGAATCAAACAAAAATGGGGCGTAGCCGAGTGGTAAGGCGACGGGTTTTGGGCCCGGAAGTCGAAGGTTCGATCCCTTTCGTCCCAAGGATATCCTTCCATTCTATTGAAATATTGAATCAAACAAAAATGGGTCATACCCCATTGGTAAGTCGTCGGGCTTTGGTCCTGAAAATCGAAGGTTCGATCCCGTTCCTCCCAGAGGATATCCTATCCATTCTATCCGAATATTTAGTTGTTTTCAGTAAACAACAGTCTACTTAACAGTTTTCTATTGGATAAAATCTGATTCTTCTTTCTTCTCTGATTTTGACTGATTCTTTTCGGAATCATATCTCAAATTTTCCCAAATGTAAAGAAACCAAGTGCAAATGACATGCACATCTAATAGAATAGATTTGTGATTCGGGTAAGATGATAGAAGATCTATCACAACACAAGCGTTTGAATAAACAAAATAGGGCAGAGGTTTCATCCTATGCTCATGCCCTTCATATTGAAGGAAGTTTGTTACTTCGAAAAATTTTAGGCGACATATCTAGTTGAATTTGCAATAATACGTTTTGAATCTAAATGCGAAATAACCTATCTTCCCTATCTCTTATTACCTATAGAGATAGTCCAACTATTCATTTTCTATTCATTTTAGCGGCTCTATGAATTCTAAATAAGAGTTGGTTAATGAAATTCAATTACTGATAGAATTCAGTCCTTTTTTTTAAGAGTGGGTTGGGGTAAAATTGAAAATAGGAGCAAGGACTGAATTTCACCTTGTTTGTCTTTGCCTCTAGTTTGCCTAGATCATAAAATTTCCATTCCGTAACTCTGTAAATAATAAAGGGTCCTTTTTGATTTATGATTCAGCAATCCAGATGAAATTGTGGGGAGTAGATAGCCCTTAAAAAGTATAAATTTCAATGTCTGTATCCCGAATCTCATTAACAAAGAAGCAAGTTAGACCTCTAACCAATATTCTTTCTTTGAATTTTTGAGGTATTTGGTCTTTGGATCTAATGAAAATTGTAAATCTATGTCTAGCTTGAGACGAACAGTGAGTCATCCATTGTATTCACTTTCATTTATGGCACGACTGAAGAAAGATTACTTCAAAAAAATACGAAAATACATATCAAATGGGAAGTGCTGTAGGTAGTGTTATCGTTCTATTTCTTCTATTTCTTCTATTCTTCTATTTTAGTGAGAACCCGTTTTCTTTGTGAAAAAATTTTTCATCCGGTTCAATTTTCATATTGACCATAGAATATCCATATCAGTAAGAGTTGTTCAGTCTAGCCTATGTGAGTTACTTAAAGATTGAGTTATTTAAAGATGCGGATTCGTAGGTAATTCATTTTTCGTCTTATTTAGTTATGTTAGTGATGTTCCTTCTATATTTGTAATTTTGTCTATTTCTCTTAGATATTTTTCTGAATTTTTTTCGTTTTTTATTTTTAGTTCAAATCTATATATTTCTAGAAAAAAGATTCTATTCCTCCAATAAAAGACAGGGTCTTCAGAAGATTTCTTCCGAAAAATCTTTAGCATCTATGTATAGAAGAAAAAGTATAGCTTATTCTGTTTGTCTACCGCCTGACCCAATAATTATTCCTGATTCCATAATTGAATCAATTTCATAGGGGTTCCAAATGCGAGGAATGCTATGGTAAAACTTCGTTTAAAACGATGTGGTAGAAAGCAACATGCAACTTATCGAATCGTTGCAATTGATGTTCGATCCCGAAGAGAAGGAAGAGATCTTCGTAAAGTGGGTTTTTATGATCCGATAAATAATCAAACGTATTTAAACGCTCGTGCTATTGTATATTTTATTGAAAGAGGTGCTCAGCCTACCGAAACTGTTCGGGACATTTTAAAGAAGTCGCAAACTGTTCAGAATCAGTTAGAGGCGCTGAAGGTTTTTAGGAGAATTTCTACCCCCTTTGAAAAAATT